AATTCAAAACCGAACATGAAACTTTAGTTTCATTCGGCTCCTTTATGGAAAGTGGAGAAATTCCCAGATATAAGACGGGAACGAAATTACAAAAAGAATTTCACCCATAACATCTATGTCAGCTTTTTGTATGAATTCATTCAATTCAAAATAACTTGCTTTCTAGATGATCCCTCTAGAGGAGGGGATTCTAACAATCTTTCTAGTTACTTCGTTCTCTATTTCTATTTGAGAAAATCCTAAGGAAAAAGATTTTGTTTCTACCGAGCTAAAACAAAAAAATATGTTGATTGAAGCCTTTAGTAAACTAAAGTCATCATTTAATAGCTATTTTGCTTCTCTCTATAAAAAAAAAAATGGAAGATTTAGTTACGATTAGAAACCCTTTTTTCTATCTTCGTCCATGGATCTCGTACTCATATTCATTCAATTGGAAGTATTGATCCAATTCAAAAAAAAATTCATGTTTCGTAATTTCATAATCCAAATTTTCAATTTCAAATTGACCTTTGGATACAAATCACGAGAATGTAGAATTTTCCTCAAATTTGTCATTGAGAGGTAAAGGATTAATTCCTTAAAAAAAAAAAATAAAGGTTTTGATCGGAATAGTAATCAAACCAGGAGACCCTTTAACTATTAGGGGGTTAATAAAACGAATCACACTTTTACCACTAAACTATACCCGCTACAGTTCGATTATTGTATTGAAATGTAATTTTTGTCGAACACTGAAATTGAATAGAATCAAGATAGGATCATAAAAGAATCATGAAATTTAGAATATTGGCATTTTTCATAGGAGGACTTAATCAGATTATGAAAAGATAGTTAAATAACTAAAATCAAAATGAAAATAAAAAAAAGTTCTATTTTTTTTTCCTGTTTCCTGAAGGGGTTTTGTTTTGATAGATACGGCTCAAGAAAATTGTTAAAGTTCTAACTAGAACAGAAAAAAATTGTGCAGTTTCATTTATTCAAAATGAAAAAAAAAATGGAAAAAAATGAAGGGGGAAGAAAAGATAATAAGAAATGGCATGTTGGTTTTAGAATGGAAACCGTTTTTTCTTATTGGTCTTGCTGTTGCTTCAATAACAATGATTTTTTTCTGATTATAAAATCAGAGAAATCATTTTCTTTATTACTAATATTATAGAATCCAAAAAAGGGCCTGGCGAGGTACTGATCAGGCCAGGCCGCGTAAACAATACTAAAGGACCTTTTTTCGCTTTGGGGTGAAGAAGTATTTCTTTTTTTCTTTCTATTTTTTTTATTATTTTTGAATTAATTAATATATTAATATTTTATTTATAATATAATAACTATATTTTTTTAATTATAAATATTGAATTGAATCTTTTTTTGAATCTTTAGAATCTTCCTTATTTTATCTAAATCTAACTGATTGGAATTTCAGATAAAACTACTTAGATGTATTACAAAATACGACTTGTATATTTTGTATATATATATTATTGTTATATAAATGTTATAGTTATTATAGAATTAGATTTCATTTTGATTTTAGTTATTTATTTAAACATAATTTTATTTTATTATTTTAAATTTCAATAACAATATTTTAAATAATATTTTATTTGGATTTGAATATTAGTATTTTTTTTTTTCAGTGGGGAGAGATGGCTGAGTGGACGAAAGCGTCGGATTGCTAATCCGTTGTACGAATCGTTCGTACCGAGGGTTCGAATCCCTCTCTTTCCGTTTCTATTGATGATTTACTATATTGATTTCTCTTTCGAATTTTTGAAATTATTTTCATTTTTTCCAAATATATCCAAATAAAATATTATTTAAAATAACAAATAGGAAATAAAAAATTTTATTTAATAAAAAATTAGTAATTAGAAAAAAATAGATGAAAAATCAAGCAAAGAACCCCTTTTTATTCTTCGCGTCCAGGATTACGCCCTGGATCATTAGATAGGAATCCGAAAATGAATAAAGAAACAAAGAATATCACTACTGTGTAAACAAAGAGTTTGAGAGTAAGCATTACACAATCTCCAAGATCATTTTATTTTTTTTCAAAAAAGAAAATAGATTCTCTATTTTTATACCATATTATATCCTATTTTTTGATTTGATAACGAAAACCGAACTAGTTGTTAGAAATCGAAATTTTCGTAATTCAAAATATAGAAAATAGAATTTCTTATTTTATTATCTTACTTATCAATAATTTTTTTATACCCACTTTTTGATATTTTGTATCACTCACAGAAAAAAATAGTTAGAATGGGAAAACAGGGTGATCCGGATTGTGACTATTCAAGAATTTTAATGTTTGAATCAAGGGTTCATACTGGAAGACTTGTCTGATCTTAGTAATTATTAGAATCGTTTTTCTCAAAAAAATCGTGAATTTTTCTAGTACAAGATGAAAGATCTTATCGAAAACTTACAGCAGCTTGCCAAACAAAGGCTAAGAGAAAAAAGAGTAGAGGTATAACTGGCATAAAATCTACGATTGGACTCAAAAAAGCGTAGGCCTCAGGTAATTTGGCTAATAAAAAACTACTCGAATAAAGGGCAGAATTAAGACAGATCAAACTAAAGATATTAAGCATAACAGAAATTTTGTTTTTTAGATAATTGCATTTTGATTGAGTTATTGATAGAAGTGAAAAATGAAAAAAAAAAAATAAAAAAAAAAGGATAGACCAAAAATCCTTCTTTTTTTTTTCCGAACTTACTTACTCAACCAAAAAACCTTCCATTCTCAAAGGAGAATAGAAGAAATTCTACTTTCATGCAATATTTTAATGGAATTATATGCAATGATCAATAAATTAAGTTGAATTCGATATCTTTGTGTGTCAAAATACTAACAACAGAATCTAATTGATTCTTTAGATATTTTGGCTGGAATTGACGAACAATCGATAACAATATTAGTGTTTATTAGTGTCGAATAGAAATCAAAGTGGGGCGTGGCCAAGTGGTAAGGCATCGGGTTTTGGTCCCGCTATTCGGAGGTTCGAATCCTTCCGTCCCAGAGTATATGTAAATATACTAAATTATAGTAAATATTTAATTTAATAGTAAATAATTTGGATTGTTTCTAAAGTGTAATATTGGATAGAATTTGATTCTTTTGGTTAATGGATCTAACCAAAATAAATCTTATCTTTTTTTCACATTTAACAAATGAAGGAAAAAGGATCATCAGTGTTCAAATGACACGTAGATACAACTGAATCTGTTGGAGATTTAGGTAAGATGGGGTTCTAAATTCCATATAAAATACATGAATTTGAATTAAAAAAGGAGCCTTTTTCATATATCCATCTTCTTATATATTTCTTTATATAGATTGTATATAGAATATAGATTGGATTTTTACAATCTATTTTTTTTTTTTTTCATTTCGATTTGGGCTTATTAATTTCAAAAAAAAAATGGATTTCTCTTTCTTAGGGATGATCAAATGTCGTCTTTATTGTAATTGTTTGTAAAAAATTGGAATTTTTTTTTTTATTTTTAATTTCAATCGAAATTAGAAATTGAAATCATAATTTGAAATTTATTCTAGAATTCTATCTAAAATAGAAATGATATAAATATCTAAATTCCTTAATATTCTATTTTATTTAATTAAATAATATAAATTCAAATAAAATGAAATTTATTAAAATATCTAATATTAATTTAATATAGATATAGATTCGATATCTATGTACCGACTGTGCTGACTGAACCAATGACTATTCATGATTCCATAATTGAATCAACCGCATAGCGGTTCCAAATTCGAGGAATGTTATGGTAAAACTTCGTTTGAAACGATGTGGTAAAAAGCAACGTGCGACTTGAAGGACATGATCCGTTGTGGATTCTTATATCCATCATTCTCTAATAAAGGATGCTCTTGACTCGACATCCTTTGTTCCACTCGAACCCTGCATTTTTTTGTTGGGGTATAATGGAATTTAGTACATGGTGGAGCTCGAGTGGAAAGTATTGATTCATTTATCAAGGGAGAAGGGTCTATGGTTAGTGTCAATCAATAAGTTAGAACAACTTTGTAAGTATATCTTTGACAGAGAAATCGAAAGGATCCAAATCAATCAAGTTTTAAATCCCAAAGGAATTCTTGTTGGAATTGATAAAAAACCTCTTCGATAAAAAAATTATATATATCGTGCGGTAATCCGCCGTTCGTATGATTCTATTCTTTGATAGAAAGAAATAACAAAAAAGGTATGTTGCTGCCATTTTTGAAAGGATTAAAAATCGACGAAGTAATGTCTAAACCCAATGATTCAAAACAAAGATAAAGGATTCCGGAACAAGGAAACGCCCTTTGTATTTTAATTGTCACAACAATTGGATTTGGATCAGAATGCAGAATTCAAATCGATTCTAAATGAGACATATTAAAGGGTATTCGAGACTGCTCAATAAACGAAATGAAAAAGTATTTTCTTTTGGGATATTTAAGAGTTATTCAACTTGAGTTATGAGTATACAAATGATTTTCTTTTTTTAGGAAAGAAAGACTGAAGTCTTAGTCTAATTCATTTGATGATTTTAGGGACTTTTTTTATTTGTCGTTATAAATTCTATATACATAATTTTAGAATAGAATCATTTTTCTCGAGCCGTACGAGGAGAAAACTTCCTATACGTTTCTAGGGGGGGTTTGTTGATCTAATCTATCCCAATGAGCGGTCTATCGAATCGTTGCAATTGATGTTCGGTCCCGAAGAGAGGGAAGAGATCTGCGAAAAGTGGGTTTTTATGATCCAATAAAGAATCAAACTTATTTAAATGTTCCTGCTATTCTATATTTTCTTGAAAAAGGAGCTCAACCTACAGAAACTGTTTATGATATTTTAAGGAGGGCGGGAGTTTTGGAAGAATTTCGACTTAATCAAACGAAGTTCAATTAATTAAATAAAAAAAGAAAGAGAATGAGGTTGTAGTTTGGTATAGCTTTTTTCATTTTTCCTTTTCTATTTCTATTCATGTAGATTTTTTGTGTAGTGCCAATCCAACACTCTTTTTTTTCTTATACTTAACTTACATTTTTCTATTTTCTACTTAGATTTCAATTTCATTCTACCTTGTACCTTGTAATTGTATTATTCATATTGACAAGAGTGTATTGAACAAATATAATTCAATCGTGAAGTAAAAATAAATAAAAAATTCAATGTTTTCTTTCTGTCTTCTGCCCAACGCATAGGTTTGTTTTTTTTTACTTAATAAAACGGATTTTTTTAATTGGTCTAAAATTTTTTTTATTTTATCTAATAATTTCATTTCGTGTATTGTCATCTGATCTGTTTCTTTTTATGTTCAGAATCAATTAGAAAACTTTGTTGCTAATTCGGCGTTTTAATTACAATCTCTTTTTTGTTTATTTTGATCCAGATTGTATCTACATAACATATATATTTTTGGGGTTGCTAACTCAATGGTAGAGTACTCGGCTTTTAAGTGCGGCTATGATCTTTTACATATTCGGATGAAGCAAGGGATTCGTCTATATCATCGGCAGAGTTTATAAGACCACGACTGATCCTGAAAGGAAATGAATGGAAAAAAGAGCATGTCGTATCAATAGAGAATTCGGAGAATATTTCATTCTTACCAAATCGGCACAAAACTTTATTTGAATTCTTGGAAGGGACCGATATGAATTCAAAGTTAGGTCAATTGAATAAATGGATGGAGCCCTAATGGTTCAAATTCTAGGTAAAGAAAGAGCAACGAGCTTATCTTCGTAATTGGAATGATTACCCAATCTAATTAGACGTTAAAAACAAATTAGTGCCGGATGCGGGAAAGTCTTCTCCCAAGAGTATATTTTTTAGTGAATCCTAACTATTAAATTATCCATTCTACATATGGAGATGGAGATGAATGTGTAGAAGAAACGGTATATTGATAAAGATACTTTTTCCAAAATCAAAAGAGCGATTGGGTTGAAAAAATAAAGGATTTCTAGTCATCTTGTTTTGTTATCCTATAACAAAAAACCAATTAGATGGAAAAAAATAGGGAGTCCGTTGATGAATTTACCTGTCTCCGAGGTATCTATTATTTCATAAAAAATACCTTGTTTTGACTGTATCGCACTATGTATCATTTGATAACTCAAGAAACCCTCGATTTTCATATTTTTTTTTGTTTTCATTTTAAATGGAAGAATTCCAAAGATATATAGAACTAGATCGATTTTGGCACCACAACTTTTTCTATCCACTTATCTTTCAGGAATATATTTATGCATTTGTATATAATGATGGTTTAAATAAATCTATTTTGGTGGAAAATGCAGTCAACAAAAAATACAGTTTATTAACTGTGAAACGTTTAATTACTCGAATGTATCAACAGAATCATTTGATTCTTTCTCCTAATGCTTATAATCAAAATGCATTTGGAGGGCACATGAAGGATTTGTATTCTCAAATGATATCAGAAGGATTTGCAGTCATTGTGGAAATTCCACTTTCCCTGCTCTTAAACCTAGAAGAAAAAGAAATCGTAAAATCTCATAATTTGAGATCAATTCATTCAATATTTCCTTTTTTAGAGGACAAATTCTTATATTTAAATTATGTGTTAGATATATTAATACCTTATCCTATCCATCTAGAAATCTTGGTTCAAACTCTTCGCTACTGGGTGAAAGATGCCTCTTCTTTGCATTTATTACGATTCTTTCTTTATGAGTATCGTAATTGGAATAGTCTTATTACTTCAAAAAATTCCATTTCTATTTTTTCAAAAAGGAATCAAAGATTATTCTTGTTCTTATATAATTTCTATGTATGTGAATACGAATCCATTTTTGTTTTTCTCCGCAACCGATCTTATTATTTACAATCAAGATCTTTTGGAGCCCTTCTTGAACGAATCTATTTCCACGGAAAGCTAGAATATCTAGTAAAAGTTTTAACTAAAAATTTTCGGGTTATCTTATGGATTTTCAAAGACCCATTCACCCATTATGTTAGATATCAAGGAAAATCAATTCTTTCTTCAAAAGGTACATCTTTTCTGATGCATAAATGGAAATATTACCTTATCAATTTTTGGCAATGTCATTTTTCCGTGTGGTCTCAATCAAGAAGAATCTATATCAATCGATTATCAAAGCATTCCCTCGACTTTATGGGTTTTCTTTCAAGTGTGCGACTCAATTCTTCAGTGGTACGTAGTCAAATGTTAGAAAATTCATTTCTAATAGAAAATACTATTAAGAAGTTCGATACCATAGTTCCAATTATTCCTCTGGTTGGATCGTTGGCTAAAGCGAAATTTTGTAACGTATTAGGCCATCCCATTAGTAAGTCGGTCTGGACCGATTTATCAGATTCTGATATTATCGAAAAATTTGGGCGTATACGCAGAAATCTTTCTCATTATTATAGCGGCTCTTCAAGAAAAAAGAGTTTGTATCGAATAAGGTATATACTTCGACTTTCTTGTGCTAGAACTTTGGCTCGTAAACACAAAAGTACTGTA